TACTCTTTGAAAGAAAATAAGTCTCTTTTCTTTAATTAACCTTAAGTTAGTGTTTGAGCCTCAAAATTTATCCCCATGAAAATTGAAACACCTAATCGTTTGAATCTTTATTGCGAAGTCTATAAATTATACGTCCCCTTGTTGAATCATAACGGCTGACTTCTATTTTTACTCTATCTCCTGGTAGTATTCGTATAAAACTACGTCGTATCCGCCCTGAAACATAACCTAGAACCAGGTCTTCGTTATCTAAGCGAACCCAGAACATGCCATTGGGAAGTGATTCAGTAATTAAACCTTCATGGATCAATTTTTGTTCTTTCATTCCAGGTAACCTCCTTGAAGTATTAACTAATGGAGGAGGAGTGACATTAGACAACCCACCTCTACTCTCTTTTTCATAAATAGGAAGTTACGTATCAAATTCGTATACCAGATGGATCACCTCACCATATATAAAACAAAATTTCTCCTCCAATTCTTTCTAGTCGAGCTTCTCGATCTGTCATTATACCTCTAGAAGTAGAAAGAATTACAACCCCTATCCCGCCTGAAATCCTAGGAATTCGTTGAGAGTTGGAATAGATTCGCAGACCAGGTCTGCTGATACGCTTTAAAATATTTCTATATGCTCTTTTCCTATTTCTTCTATGTCGTAGGGTTAAAACCAAGAAATCCTTGTTGTTTTCCCGGTGCTTCCTAACATTTTCGATAAAACCCTCTCGTAGAAGTATTTTAACAATGTTTTCGGTAATATTAGTGGATGGTATTCGAACTGTTCCTTTTTTATCCATGTCAGCATTTCTTATATAAGTTATTATATCGGCAATAGTGTCTCTACCCATGACGAACTATCTTTTTTTTCTTTGATATAATCAACATGTTTCTTTTTTCTTTTTCATTAAAGGTATATGCCTGAGACATAATCTACTAATTGATCCATTTCAAAGACCCTACTACACTATTGTCTCGTCTACTAGCGTTCATTATTTATAATACTTCGGGAGCTAATGAGACTATCTTAGTGAAATTTAACTGTCTCAATTCACGAGCAATTGAACCAAAAACTCGGGTGCCTTTTGGATTTCCTTCTTGATCAATGACAACTGCTGCATTGTCATCATACCGGATTATCATACCGTTGTCGCGCTTGAGTTCTTTACATGTACGTACAATTACAGCTCTGATTACTTCTGATCTTTCCAGGGGCATATTTGGCACTGCTTCTTTGATTACAGCAACAATAACGTCACCGATATGAGCATATCGGTAATTACTAGCTCCTATGATTCGAATACACATCAGTTTTCGAGCTCCGCTGTTGTCCGCTACATTCAAAAGGGTCTGAGGTTGAATCATCTTTCTTTTATTTGAGTTCTTTCAATGCAAGAGGCGAGGGGGAAAAGCAAATTTTCTGTCCAGAAATAAGTAAACCAGCGATTATAGATTATATTTTTCATCATTCATAAATATTCCTTTGGTCCGATATCCCTATTCCGCAATAACGAATTTTGTTCGTATAGGCATTTTGCGCGCCGCTATTTCCATAGCGGCTCTGGCTACGGTTTCTGATACTCCGCCCATTTCATAAAGTATTCGATCCGGTTTAACGACGGATACCCAATATTCGGGAGATCCCTTACCCGAACCCATACGTGTTTCCGCGGGTCTTAGTGTAACGGGTTTGTCGGGGAATATACGTACCCATATTTTTCCGCCACGACGGGCATATCGTGTCATTGCGCGGCGCCCTGCTTCTATTTGTCTAGATGTGATCCAAGCGGGTTCAAGTGCCTGAAGCGCATATCTACCGAAACAAATACGATTGCCCCGATAAGATACTCCTTTCATTCTTCCTCTATGTTGTTTACGAAACCTGGTTCTTTTGGGGTTATAGTTGATGGTAGTGTCTCAATTCCATCTCTACTACAGAACCGGACATGAGAGTTTCTTCTCATCCAGCTCCTCGCGAATGAAACGATAAATAAACGATAAATAATATTAGGATTATTTAATGAATGAAATTTCGCGGGCGAATATTTACTCTTTTATATTTATCTGCTTTATTCGTAGGGTCTCTCCATAACCTCTTTGAAGAAATCAGTTCGCTCCCGGCGCGTTCCGCCATCCCGTCCAGTGAATCATTAGGATTCGTTTTCAATCGAATCCTCCGCAGTCACAGGTTCCGTCGTTCCCATAGCTTCTCCTCCATTAATGTCGAGGTCTGAATTCTGCAATGGAGCTTCTAATTTAATCTGTCCCTGAGCCAATCTCCTCAGTCTCTATCGACTCAATGCTCTTTATTTTTTCCTATGAAATCTATCTAAATTATAGATGAATTGAATTATATTATAGTATATGATGCCTTATCACATTGCCCTTTCTGAGATGATTCATAGACCATACATATTGGAATAATATATCATTTCTTTTCCCCTTCTCCCTTTCTCTCATCTTTCCATTCATCCGCATCCCTCTATTTTGGTTTCACAACTTACACAATCAATCAAGATTCATTTTTACTTTATTGAAAAAGGATTTCAGTTGCTACAAATATATGATTATTATCTCATATAATGACCGATTCCTTGGATCTTGAGAATACGAAGCAATGAGCTGGTTATTAATTTATATTAGATAGGGTCCAATTCTTTCTTTTAGTCCCAACGAGTCACACACTAAGCATAGCAATTCTATCATATCAAAGTGGTAAATCGAATTGTTATTCAAACATATATAATTGATTCGTTTTGACTAAACGGAAAAAGACCTAAACTAAATTGAGTTTTTTGCCCTGTCCATGGATACTTATCCATGAATAGAATCGCAAGAAAGGAGCCATTACTCTTCATCCAAAAATATCCAAATTTTTATCCCTAATACTCCATAGATAGTTCGAACTGGATAGGAACAATAATCAATTTTAACTCGAATGGTCTGTAGGGGAACCCTACCTTCTCTAATCCATTCAACGCGGGCAATTTCGTTTCCATTGAGACGTCCTGCAATTTGTACCTGAATTCCCTTTGCATCCGCTTGTTCAGCTAATTCAATAGCTTTTTTCATTGCCTTTCGAAAGGAAACTCTATTCTTTAATTGCAGAGCGATATATTCTGCAAGAATATTAGGTTGCCCGTAAGGTCTTGCAACTCTTGCGATAGCAATGTTGAGTCTTCGGTTCACAGAATGAAAGCTTTTTTGTATATTAGTCTGTAATTCTTCGATTCCTCGGGCTCTACCCTCTATTAACATATTGGCGAATCCAATATGAATTATGACTTGGATCAAATCGATTCTTTTTTTAATATCTATACGTGCAATTCCTTCAAAACCTGAGGATATTCTCATATGTTTTTGTACATAATTCTTGATACAATCCCGTATTTTTTCATCTTCCTGGAGACCTTTGGAATAATTTTTTGGTTGTGCGAACCAAAAGGAACGATGACTTTGGGTTGTACCAAGTCTGAAACCAAGTGGATTTATTTTCTGTCCCATATCTACCTACCAATATTCTCTTTCTAAACTAAAAGTAATGTTTTGAAAATCAAATATTTTTTAAATTGAAGTTAGGTCTTTCGCTCAATACAATAGTTATATGACAGGTGGGTCTTTTTATTGGGTAACTACGTCCCCGAGCTCGCGGTTTTAACCTTTTGACGATAACACCTTCGTTGACTTCGGCTTTACTAATAAATAAGTCAGCTTCTTTCAAACCCCTATTGTGACTAGCATTTGCTGCTGCGGAATAAACTAATTTGAAAATGGGGTAACATGCTCGATAAGGCATGAGTTCCAGTATCATGAGTGTTTGCTCATAGGAGCAACCGCGAATTTGATCAATTACCCTTCGTGCTTTTTGAGCAGACATACCTATATGTCGAGCTAAAGCTCGTATTTCTGTACCCGAGGTCTTCTTTATCATAGGGTTTTACCTCACACACACCAATAAAAATAAGAATAAATCATGAGAGCACTCATTTCACTTTTTATTACATTAATACATTAGCTATATTAATATTATCGCCGAGATCTATTATCGTTTTTCGCGTGTCCCCGGAAAGTCAGAGTAGGCGCGAATTCTCCCAATTTGTGACCCACCATACGCTCCGTTATATAAATAGGTAAATGCTCCTTTCCGTTATGAACAGCAATTGTATGACCGACCATTGCAAATATAATGGTGGATGCCCGGGACCAAGTTACTATTATACTTCTTTCCTCTGCCTTGTTGAGCTTCTCAATTTTACTTAATAAGTGATTAGCTACAAAAGGATTTTTTTTAGATGAACGGGCCACAAGTGATTACTCCCCCTTCTTTTCATTTTTTCATTTTGTGAAGACGAAAAAACCGATTTGTTTGATTGAATTTGATTTCACATCTATTTACGGCGACGAAGAATAAAAATATCACTATATTTATTCCTTTTCCTACTCCTTCTTCCAAGCGCGGGATAACCCCAAGGAGTTGTGGGTTTTTTTCTACCAATCGGGGCCCTCCCTTCACCACCTCCATGGGGATGGTCTACAGGGTTCATAACTACTCCTCTTACTACAGGACGCTTACCTAGCCAACATTTAGATCCGGCTCTACCCAAACTTTTCTGGTTCGCCCCGACATTACCCACTTGTCCGACTGTTGCTGAGCAGTTTTTGGATATCAAACGAACCTCTCCAGATGGTAATCTTAATGTGTCCGATTTACCCTCTTTTGCAATCAGTTTCGCTACAGCACCTGCTGCTCTAGCTAATTGTCCACCCTTTCCAAGTGTTATTTCTATGTTATGTATGGCCGTGCCTAAGGGCATATCGGTTGAAGTAGATTCTTCTTTTTGATCAATAAAAACCCCTTCCCAAACTGTACAAGCTTCTTCCAAAGCATACGGCTTTCTGGATGTAGATGATGATATCTAGACAGATGGATCTTATATGAATCGTATGATGAAGTACCACATGAGTGGATATATAGGAATCCAAATCTGCCGAATCACTCATGCTACGATCTTCTACATCCTAGGTCTCCCCATTCCGTCATCTGGCTTATGTTCTTCATGTAGCACTCAGACCGAATGACTCTATGAAATTACGTCGATACTTCCATTCCACATATTACGGGTAACGTAGGAGACATCTCTATTTTTCCCCCGGGGGATCTTTAGAATTACCACTGCTTAGCTTTCAATTCGCCTCTGACCATCAAATGAAATGTGAATAACCCATCCTCCTCTCTTTGAAACAAGGGGCGCTTCCGGTTCTATCCGTGCTTCAAACAATTTTGTCTTCTCCATATTACCATATCTCTAGAGTCAATAATTTTATATGAGGAACCACTGAACTCAATCACCTGCTGCCGTTACTCTTCAGTTTTCTGTTGAGGTCTATCCCGTAGAGGTACTCAAATTGGATCAGTGATCGATTTCTAGGTTTTGTCGTAAACCTAATTGGTTACTTCCAATTACGTAAATCAATAGTTCAAACCGCACTCAAAGGTAGGGCATTTCCCATTGATATAGGAACTTCTGTACCAGAAACAATGGTATCTCCAATTATAGCCCCTCTGGGATGTAAAATATATCTCTTCTCACCATCCCCATAGTGTATGAGACAAATGTATGCATTTCGATTAGGGTCGTATTCTATGGTTACGATTCTACCAGATATGTCTTTTGCATTCCGTCGAAAATCGATTTTACGGTATAGACGCTTATGACCTATCCCTGTGTGCCTTGCGGTAATGATTCCTCTGGCATTACGACCTTTACCACAACGATGCTGTCCATAGATCAAATTTGTTCGTGGATTGGATTTCGCTTGACTGTCTACGGCTCCTTTGCGTGTGCTAGGGGTAGAAGTTTTGTATAAATGTATGGCCATGTTATTAAGTATTTATTTTTATTTAAGTTCTTTTCTCTATAAGAGGTGGAATAGAATAACCCGGTTGAAGCGTAATGATCATACGTCTGTAATGCATTGTATGTCGCATAATAGGTCCCATTCTTCTACCCTTTCCCGGGAGTCGATGGCTATTCATAGCTACTACCTTGACACCAAAGAAGAGTTCGATCCAATGCTTTATTTCTGTCCTAGTTGATCCTGATTCGACATTAGAAGTATATTGATTGTTCCCCAATAACCGAATACTTTTTTCTGTAAATACTGCATATTTGATTCCATCCATAAATCCATTTTCTTCCCTATGAGTTCCAGTATCTATAAGAATTAGAATTCTTACCGTTTCTACCGTTTCTATCTTATTCTTATAGTATGAATATACCAATTAGTTATCTATGGATGATGAGATTCCGTTGATACGGAGCCAATTCTATTATTGAACGTTCCAATTCGCGTGCATCCAGCAGGAATTGAACCTACGAATTTGCCAATTATGAGTTGGGCGCTTTAACCATTCAGCCATGGATGCTTCGCGGAGACTCGTCATCAACGGGGGCTGTCTTTGTGTAAGTGGATTTCAATTGAAATATAATCTTTCGTTTAGGAGAAATCAATGAAACGGCATCAATTCAAATCCTGTATTTTTGAATTGAGAGAGATATTGAGAGAGATCAAGAATTCTCGCTATTTCTTAGATTCATGGACCAAATTCGATTCAGTGGTGTCTTTCACTCACATTTTTTTCCACCAAGAACGTTTTGTGAAACTCCTTGGCCCCCAAACTTGGAGTGTCCTGCTTTCACGTGATTCACAGGGTTCAACAAGCAATCGATATTTCACGATCAAAGGTGTAGTACTGCTTGTAGTAGCGGTCCTTATATATCGTATTAACAATCGAAATATGGTCGAAAGAAAAAATCTCTATTTGATGGGGCTTCTTCCTATACCTATGAATTCCATTGGACCCAGAAATGATACATTGGAAGAATCTTTTTGGTCTCCCAATATCAATAGGTTGATTGTTTCGCTCCTGTATCTTCCAAAAAGGAAAAAGATCTCTGAGAGTTGTTTCATGGATCCGAAAGAGAGTACTTGGGTCCTCCCAATAACTAAAAAGTGTATCATGCCTGAATCTAACTGGGGTTCGCGGTGGTGGAGGAACTGGATCGGAAAAAAGAGGGATTCTAGTTGTAAGATATCTAATGAAACAGTAGCTGGAATTGAGATCTCATTCAAAGAGAAAGATATCAAATATCTGGAGTTTCTTTTTGTATCCTATATGGATGATCCGATCCGCAAGGACCATGGTTGGGAATTGTTTGATCGTGTTTCTCCGAGGAAGAAGCGAAACATAATCAATTTGAATTCGGGACAGCTATTCGAAATCTTAGCGAAACACTTGATTTGTTATCTCATGTCTGCTTTTCGTGAAAAAAGACCAATTGAAGTGGAGGGTTTCCTCAAACAACAAGGAGCTGAGGCAACTATTCCATCAAATGATATTGAGCATGTTTCCCATCTCTTCTCGAGAAACAAGTGGGATATTTCTTTGCAAAATTGTGCTCAATTTCATATGTGGCAATTCCACCAAGATCTCTTCGTTAGTTG